GTCCCTGTAGCTTAAACTATTAAAGCATGGCACTGAAGATGCCAAGATGGCTGCCACAATACACCCAGAGACAAAAGACTTAGTCCTAACCTTACCGTTAATTCTTGCTAAATATATACATGCAAGTATCTGCGCTCCAGTGTAAATGCCCTCGATCTCTTATCCAGGAAAGAGGAGCAGGTATCAGGCACACCAGAATCGTAGCCCAAGACGCCTTGCTCAGCCACACCCCCACGGGTATTCAGCAGTAATTAACATTAAGCAATGAGTGAAAACTTGACTTAGTTATAGCAACCCCAGGGTTGGTAAATCTTGTGCCAGCCACCGCGGTCACACAAGAGACCCAAATTAACCGTATACGGCGTAAAGCGTGGTATCATGTTATCATACCAACTAAGACCAAAGCGCAGCTAAGCTGTCATAAGCCTAAGATGTGCCTAAGGCCACCCTTAAGATGATCTTAGCGCCCTTGATTAATTTAACCCCACGAAAGCTAAGACACAAACTGGGATTAGATACCCCACTATGCTTAGCCCTAAATCTTGATGCTGTCTGTACTAAAGCATCCGCCTGAGGACTACGAGCACAAACGCTTAAAACTCTAAGGACTTGGCGGTGCCCCAAACCCACCTAGAGGAGCCTGTTCTATAATCGATAACCCACGTTACACCCGACCGCCTCTTGCCAAAAGCAGCCTACATACCGCCGTCGCCAGCTCACCTCCCCTGAGAGTTCAACAGTGAGCACAATAGCTTAAACCCGCTAATAAGACAGGTCGAGGTATAGCCTACGGGGCGGAAGAAATGGGCTACATTTTCTAAAATAGAAAACTTTCACGGAAGGGGGGTGTGAAACCACCCCCCTAAGGCGGATTTAGTAGTAAAGAGGGATAATATAAGCCCTCTTTAAGTCGGCCCTGGGGCACGTACATACCGCCCGTCACCCTCCTCATAAGCTTCAACCTCACAATACCTAATACAATTCCCAGCTGAAGATGAGGTAAGTCGTAACAAGGTAAGTGTACCGGAAGGTGCACTTAGCACACCAAGACGTAGCTAAAAGCCAAAAGCATTCAGCTTACACCTGAAAGATATCTGCCACCCACCAGATCGTCTTGAAGCCCTCTCTAGCCCAACCACCTCAACTAAGACACTAGATTCAAAAATTCATTCAGTACTTAGAATCAAAACATTCTCTGAACTCAGTATAGGCGATAGAAAGGATACTTAGGCGCTATAGAGACTTCGTACCGTAAGGGAAAGATGAAATAATAATGAAAAGCAAAGCAACAAACAGCAAAGATAAATCCTTGTACCTTTTGCATCATGATCTAGCAAGAACAACCAAGCAAAATGAATTTAAGCTTGCCATCCCGAAACCCGAGCGAGCTACTTACGAGCAGCTAGCCATGAGCGAACCCGTCTCTGTTGCAAAAGAGTGGGATGACTCGTTAGTAGAGGTGAAAAGCCAACCGAGCTGGGTGATAGCTGGTTGCCTGTGAAACGAATCTAAGTTCTCTCTTGACCATACTCTCCCCCCGGACAATAACTTCAACCATAATGAGATAAGTCAAGAGGAATTTAAAGGAGGTACAGCTCCTTTAAAAAAGAAAACAATCTCCCCTAGTGGATAACTATCTGATCCCCACCCAACTGTGGGCCTTCAAGCAGCCACCAATAAAGAGTGCGTCATAGCTCCAATACAAAAAATCCAATAACAAAACGATTCCCTTACCACTAACAGGCCAACCTATACTAATAGGAGAATTAATGCTAAAATGAGTAACTAGGGGCTACTCCCTCTCGAGCGCAAACTTACATTTCCCCCCATTATTAACAGGCTATAAACCAATACCTCAATTTCAACAAGATTAAAGTATTAAATCCCACCCTGTTACTCCAACCCAGGTGCGCTTATTAGAAAGATTAAAATCTGTAAAAGGAACTAGGCAAACTCAAGGCCCGACTGTTTACCAAAAACATAGCCTTCAGCCAACCAAGTATTGAAGGTGATGCCTGCCCAGTGACGCAATGTTTAACGGCCGCGGTATCCTAACCGTGCGAAGGTAGCGCAATCAATTGTCCCATAAATCGAGACTTGTATGAATGGCTAAACGAGGTCTTAACTGTCTCTTACAGATAATCAGTGAAATTGATCTCCCTGTACAAAAGCAGGGATGCACCCATAAGACGAGAAGACCCTGTGGAACTTAAAAATCAACAGCCACTGCCCACAAACTTAAACCTAGCAGGCTTACTACCCCACAATGCTGGCTGACATTTTTCGGTTGGGGCGACCTTGGAGAAAAACAAATCCTCCAAAAATAAGACCACACCTCTTAACCAAGAGCAACACTTCAACGTACTAACAGTAACCAGACCCAATATAATTGATAAATGGACCAAGCTACCCCAGGGATAACAGCGCAATCTCCTCTAAGAGCCCGCATCGACGAGGAGGTTTACGACCTCGATGTTGGATCAGGACATCCTAATGGTGCAGCCGCTATTAAGGGTTCGTTTGTTCAACGATTAACAGTCCTACGTGATCTGAGTTCAGACCGGAGCAATCCAGGTCGGTTTCTATCTATGATGAACTTCTCCTAGTACGAAAGGACCGGAGAAGTGAGGCCAATACTATAAGCACGCCTCCTCTTTAAGTAATGAACTCAACTAAATTACCAAAAGACTCCCACCATTTACCCCTAGAAAAGGACTAGCTAGCGTGGCAGAGCTCGGTAAATGCAAAAGGCTTAAGCCCTTTATCCAGAGGTTCAAATCCTCTCCCTAGCCCCAAACACAACCCATGATTCAACCCCTCGCCCTAACCTACCTCATCATATCCTTATCCTATGCAATTCCAATCCTGATTGCAGTAGCCTTCCTGACACTCGTCGAACGCAAAGTTCTAAGCTACATACAAGCTCGAAAGGGTCCAAATATTGTAGGCCCATTTGGGTTATTGCAACCCGTAGCTGATGGGATCAAACTATTCATCAAAGAGCCTATCCGACCATCCACCTCTTCCCCCTTCCTCTTCATCATAACACCCATACTCGCCCTTCTTTTAGCACTTACAATCTGAATTCCGCTTCCACTACCCTTCTCTCTCACTGACTTAAATCTAGGTCTCCTATTTTTACTAGCCATATCTAGCCTAGCGGTATATTCCATCCTATGATCAGGTTGAGCCTCAAATTCAAAATATGCTTTAATCGGAGCTCTGCGAGCAGTAGCACAAACTATCTCCTACGAAGTGACATTAGCCATCATCCTCCTTTCCGTAATCGTATTAAGCGGAAATTATACCCTAAACACCCTCGCTACCACCCAAGAACCCCTATACTTAATTTTTTCATCCTGACCTCTCGCAATAATGTGGTACATTTCAACACTCGCCGAAACAAACCGCGCCCCATTTGACCTTACAGAGGGGGAGTCAGAGCTAGTGTCGGGTTTCAATGTAGAATACGCCGCAGGCCCATTTGCTTTATTCTTCCTAGCCGAATATGCAAACATTATACTAATAAATACACTAACCGCCATCCTGTTCCTCAACCCAAGCTCCCTAAACCTCCCACACGAACTATTCCCCATCATCTTGGCTGCTAAAGTCCTGCTCCTTTCCTCTGGCTTCCTATGAATTCGTGCTTCGTACCCACGCTTCCGTTACGACCAGCTTATACACCTTCTCTGAAAAAACTTCCTACCATTGACACTAGCACTATGCCTTTGACACACCAGCATACCAATCTGCTACGCAGGCCTCCCTCCTTACTTAAGGAAATGTGCCTGAACGTAAAGGGTCACTATGATAAAGTGAATATAGAGGTATACCAGTCCTCTCATTTCCTAAGAAAAGCTTAGAAAAGTAGGAATCGAACCCACACAAAAGAGATCAAAACTCTTCATACTTCCTTTATATTATTTCCTAGTAAGGTCAGCTAATCAAGCTATCGGGCCCATACCCCGAAAATGATGGTTTAACCCCTTCCCCTACTAATGAACCCCCATGCAAAACTAATTTTTTGCATAAGCCTACTTCTAGGGACAACCATTACAATCTCAAGCAACCATTGAATAATAGCTTGAACCGGATTAGAAATCAACACCCTCGCCATTATTCCTCTCATCTCAAAATCTCATCACCCACGAGCCATCGAAGCTGCAATTAAATACTTCTTAGTACAGGCAGCTGCCTCGGCCCTAGTCCTATTTTCAAGCATCATCAACGCATGGTATACAGGACAGTGAGATATTACCCAACTAACCCATCCAATCTCATGTCTTTTACTTACCACAGCAATTGCAATAAAACTAGGACTCGTTCCATTCCACTTTTGATTCCCTGAAGTCCTCCAAGGCTCAACTTTAACTACTGCTCTTCTGCTATCAACAATAATAAAATTCCCACCAATTACTATCCTCTTCTTAACTTCACACTCCCTCAACCCGACCCTGTTAACCACTATAGCCATCGCTTCGGCTGGTCTTGGGGGCTGAATAGGCCTGAACCAAACACAAGTCCGAAAAATTCTAGCTTTCTCCTCCATCTCCCACCTGGGCTGAATAGCTATTATCATCATCTACAACCCAAAACTCACACTACTGACCTTCTACCTATATACATTAATAACAGCCACCGTATTCCTTAGCCTGAGCACAATCAAGAGTTTGAAACTGTCAACAATAATAATCTCCTGAACAAAAACCCCTATATTAAACGCAACCCTCATACTAACCCTCCTATCCCTAGCAGGCCTCCCTCCGCTCACAGGCTTCCTTCCAAAATGACTTATCATCCAAGAACTAACCAAGCAGGAAATGACTACAGCAGCCACAATCATTGCTATGCTCTCCCTGCTAGGGTTATTCTTCTACCTCCGCCTCGCATACTACTCAACAATCACACTTCCACCAAACTCTATTAACCATATAAAACAATGACACGCTAATAAGTCAACAAACATCTCACTTGCCATCCTAACTTCTCTATCAATCTCCCTACTGCCACTCTCCCCCATAATCCTCGCCACCATTTAGAAACTTAGGATAACTAAACCGAAGGCCTTCAAAGCCTTAAACAAGAGTTAAACTCTCTTAGTTTCTGCTAAGATCCGCAGGACACTAACCTGCATCCTCTGAATGCAACCCAGACACTTTAATTAAGCTAGGACCTTCCTAGACAGATGGGCCTCGATCCCATAAAATTCTAATTAACAGCTAGATGCCTAAGCCAGCAGGCTTCTGTCTACTAGACCCTGGTACACTTTTAATGTACATCGATGAGCTTGCAACTCAACATGAATTTCACCACAGAGTCGATAAGAAGAGGAATTGAACCTCTGTAAAAAGGACTACAGCCTAACGCTTCAACACTCAGCCATCTTACCTGTGACTTTTATCAACCGATGACTATTCTCAACCAACCACAAAGATATCGGCACCCTATACCTAATCTTTGGTGCATGAGCCGGCATGGTCGGAACTGCTCTCAGCCTCCTAATCCGCGCAGAGTTAGGCCAGCCAGGAACCCTCCTAGGAGACGACCAAATCTATAATGTAATTGTCACCGCCCATGCTTTCGTAATAATCTTCTTCATGGTCATACCGATCATGATTGGCGGCTTTGGAAACTGACTAGTCCCGCTCATAATCGGCGCCCCCGACATAGCATTTCCTCGCATAAACAATATAAGCTTTTGACTACTCCCCCCATCATTCCTACTTCTCCTGGCATCATCCACAGTAGAAGCTGGAGCTGGCACAGGATGAACAGTATATCCTCCCCTTGCCGGCAACCTAGCCCACGCAGGAGCATCAGTAGACCTGGCCATCTTCTCCCTGCATTTAGCAGGTGTTTCCTCTATTCTTGGTGCCATCAACTTTATTACAACTGCCATTAACATAAAACCCCCAGCCCTTTCTCAGTACCAAACCCCCCTGTTCGTATGGTCCGTACTAATTACCGCCGTCTTACTCCTACTCTCCCTCCCAGTTCTAGCTGCCGGCATTACCATGCTACTTACAGATCGTAACCTAAATACTACATTCTTCGACCCGGCAGGAGGGGGGGACCCAGTCCTATATCAACACCTTTTCTGATTCTTCGGACACCCCGAAGTTTATATCCTAATCCTACCAGGCTTCGGAATTATCTCCCACGTCGTAGCATACTATGCAGGTAAAAAAGAGCCATTTGGATATATAGGAATAGTATGAGCCATACTATCCATTGGGTTCCTAGGCTTCATCGTCTGAGCTCACCATATATTCACAGTGGGAATGGACGTAGATACCCGCGCATACTTTACATCTGCCACTATAATTATCGCTATCCCAACTGGCATTAAAGTATTCAGCTGACTAGCCACCCTGCATGGAGGAACTATCAAATGAGACCCTCCCATGCTATGGGCTCTAGGTTTCATCTTCCTCTTCACCATTGGCGGGCTTACAGGAATCGTATTAGCAAACTCTTCATTAGATATCGCCCTACACGACACATACTATGTAGTTGCTCACTTCCACTATGTTCTTTCAATAGGGGCTGTATTTGCCATCCTAGCAGGATTCACCCACTGATTCCCCCTGTTTACAGGATACACACTCCATACCACATGAACTAAAGCCCATTTTGGAGTTATATTCACGGGCGTCAACCTAACCTTCTTCCCACAACACTTCCTAGGCTTGGCCGGTATACCTCGTCGATATTCCGACTACCCAGACGCATACACCTTATGGAATACTATATCCTCTATCGGCTCATTAATCTCAATAACCGCCGTAATCATACTAATATTCATCATCTGAGAAGCCTTCACTTCAAAACGAAAAGTCCTACAACCAGAACTAACTACCACCAACATTGAATGAATCCACGGCTGCCCACCTCCATACCATACCTTTGAAGAACCAGCCTTCGTCCAAGTTCAAGAAAGGAAGGAATCGAACCCTCACATGCTGGTTTCAAGCCAACCGCATCAAACCACTTATGCTTCTTTCTTATGAGATGTTAGTAAACCGATTACATAGCCTTGTCAAGTCTAAATCACAGGTGAAAATCCTGTACATCTCACATGGCCAACCACTCACAATTCGGCTTCCAAGATGCCTCGTCCCCTATTATGGAAGAACTCGTTGAATTCCACGACCACGCCCTAATAGTTGCCCTAGCAATCTGTAGCTTAGTACTTTACCTCCTAGCACTAATGCTCATAGAAAAACTCTCCTCAAACACCGTAGATGCACAAGAAGTAGAACTAATCTGAACAATCCTACCAGCTATCGTACTTATCCTACTCGCCTTGCCATCCTTACAAATCCTTTATATAATAGACGAAATCGATGAGCCCGACTTGACTTTAAAAGCCATCGGCCATCAATGGTATTGAAGTTATGAGTATACAGACTTCAAGGACCTATCATTCGACTCATACATAATCCCCACAACAGAACTTCCACTAGGACACTTCCGACTCCTAGAAGTAGACCATCGCGTTGTCGTCCCAATAGAATCCCCCATCCGCGTCATCGTCACCGCTAGCGACGTCCTTCACTCCTGAGCCATTCCTACCCTTGGAGTAAAGACCGATGCAATCCCAGGACGACTAAACCAAACATCATTCATCACGACCCGGCCCGGAATTTTTTACGGTCAGTGTTCAGAAATCTGTGGGGCTAACCATAGCTACATACCAATCGTAGTAGAATCAACTCCTCTCACCCACTTCGAGAGCTGATCCTCATTACTATCATCCTAATCATTAAGAAGCTATGTACCAGCACTAGCCTTTTAAGCTAGAGAAAGAGGATCAACCACCCCTCCTTAATGATATGCCTCAACTCAATCCTAATCCATGATTCTTTATCATACTAACATCATGACTAACATTTTCTTTAATTATCCAACCTAAACTCCTGTCATTCACTCCTACCAACACCCCCCTCAACAAAACTTCAACAACTACCAAAACCACCCCTTGAGCCTGACCATGAACCTAAGCTTTTTCGATCAATTCACAAGCCCCTGCCTACTAGGAGTCCCACTAATCCTTCTCTCCATACTATTCCCGGCCCTACTACTCCCTACACCCGATAACCGATGGGTCACTAACCGCTTTACCACCTTACAACTATGGCTCTCACACTTAATCACAAAACAACTGATAGCACCCTTAAATAAAAAGGGTCATAAATGAGCCCTAATTCTAACGTCCCTTATAATATTCCTACTACTAATCAACCTGCTAGGTCTTCTACCATACACCTTCACCCCCACCACTCAACTATCAATAAATATAGCCCTCGCCTTCCCACTCTGACTCGCCACACTCCTTACAGGTCTACGTAACCAACCCTCAGCTTCTTTAGGCCACCTCCTGCCAGAAGGCACCCCCACCCCCCTAATCCCTGCCTTAATTATAATTGAAACCACTAGCCTCCTTATTCGCCCCTTAGCCCTGGGTGTCCGCCTCACCGCAAACCTCACAGCAGGCCACCTATTAATCCAACTTATCTCTACCGCCACTACTGCCCTACTCCCCCTTATCCCAGCCGTATCTATCCTAACTGCATCAATTCTCATCCTTCTAACCCTACTAGAAGTAGCAGTCGCAATAATTCAAGCCTACGTCTTCGTCTTATTACTCAGCCTATACTTACAAGAAAACATCTAATGGCACACCAAGCACACTCCTACCACATAGTAGACCCAAGCCCTTGACCCATCTTCGGGGCCGCAGCCGCCCTACTCACCACCTCAGGGTTGATTATATGATTCCACTATAACTCCACACAACTACTAACCCTCGGCCTACTCTCAATAATCCTAGTCATACTACAATGATGACGCGATATCGTACGAGAGGGAACATTCCAAGGCCACCACACTCCAACAGTTCAAAAAGGCCTACGATATGGAATAATCTTATTCATTACATCCGAAGCATTCTTCTTCCTAGGCTTCTTTTGAGCATTCTTCCACTCCAGCTTAGTTCCAACCCCAGAACTTGGTGGACAATGACCCCCAATAGGAATTAAACCTCTCAATCCACTTGAAGTACCCCTACTAAACACAGCCATCCTACTAGCTTCAGGAGTTACCGTAACATGAGCCCACCACAGCATCACAGAAGCCAACCGAAAACAAGCAATCCATGCACTCACCCTAACTATCCTACTAGGATTCTATTTCACAGCGCTCCAAGCAATAGAATACTACGAAGCACCATTTTCAATCGCCGACGGCGTATATGGCTCAACCTTCTTCGTTGCTACAGGATTCCACGGATTACATGTAATCATTGGATCCTCTTTCCTGTCAGTCTGCCTCCTACGTCTAATTAAATTCCACTTCACATCCAACCACCATTTTGGCTTTGAAGCAGCAGCCTGATACTGACACTTCGTAGACGTCATCTGATTATTCCTCTATATAACTATCTACTGATGAGGATCCTGCTCTTCTAGTATATTAATTACAATTGACTTCCAATCTCTAGAATCTGGTGCAACCCCAGAGATGAGCAATAAACATAATCACATTCATATTAACCTTATCCCTCACCCTAAGCATCATCTTAACCACATTAAATTTTTGACTCGCCCAAACAAACCCAGACTCAGAAAAACTATCCCCATACGAATGCGGATTTGATCCACTGGGGTCTGCCCGACTCCCATTCTCAATTCGTTTTTTCCTCAGTAGCAATCCTATTCTTATTATTCGACCTAGAAATCGCGCTCCTTCTCCCACTTCCATGAGCTACTCAGCTCCCATTCCCTGCCATAACCTTAACCTGAACCTCCGCCATTATCACCCTACTCACGCTCGGACTAATCTACGAATGAGCACAAGGAGGCCTAGAATGAGCAGAATAAGCACAGAAAGTTAGTCTAACTAAGACAGTTGATTTCGGCTCAACAAATCATAGTCCAACTCTATGACTTTCTTTATGTCCCTCCTACACCTAAGCTTTTACTCAGCTTTCGCCCTAAGCAGCTTAGGACTGGCCTTCCACCGAACGCACCTAATCTCTGCCTTACTATGTCTAGAAAGCATGATACTATCAATGTATATTGCCCTATCACTTTGACCAGTAGAAAACCAAGCAACATCATTCACCCTAATACCCGTTCTCATGCTAGCATTCTCAGCTTGCGAAGCTGGTACAGGCCTAGCAATACTTGTAGCTTCCACACGAACTCACGGGTCCGACCACCTCCACAACCTCAATCTCCTACAATGCTAAAAATCATTCTTCCAACTATCATACTGGTACCAACAGCCCTCCTATCACCTTCTAAATTCCTGTGAACAAACACCACCTCATATAGCCTTTTAATTGCCACCCTAAGCCTTCAATGACTTACCCCTACATATTACCCCTACAAAAATTTAACTCCATGGACTGGCATCGATCAAACCTCATCACCACTACTCGTCCTTTCCTGCTGGCTGCTACCACTCATAATCATAGCAAGCCAAAATCACCTACAAAACGAACCACTTGCACGAAAACGAATTTTCATCCTAGCCCTCATTACAATCCAACCATTCATTATTCTAGCCTTTTCAACCACCGAACTGATACTATTCTATATCTCGTTCGAAGCAACCCTAATTCCCACGCTAATCCTAATTACACGATGAGGAAACCAACCAGAACGCTTAAGTGCAGGCATTTACTTGCTATTCTATACCCTAATAAGCTCCCTGCCATTATTAGTCACCATTCTCCACCTACATACCCAAACCGGCACCTTACATTTAATAATTCTAAACCTAACCCATCCTGCCCTCACCACTTCCTGAACTGGTATCCTATCAAGCATAGCCCTACTAATAGCATTCATAGTAAAAGCCCCCCTATATGGTTTCCACCTATGACTTCCCAAAGCACACGTCGAAGCCCCAATCGCTGGGTCTATACTACTTGCCGCACTTCTCCTAAAGCTAGGAGGATATGGCATTATACGGTTCACTATATTTATAGCCCCCCTATCAAATAGCCTTCACTACCCATTCCTCACACTAGCACTATGAGGAGCACTAATAACTAGCTCAATCTGTCTACGCCAAACTGACCTAAAATCCCTCATCGCCTACTCCTCTGTAAGCCATATGGGGCTAGTCATCGCCGCATGCATAATTCAAACCCATTGATCATTCTCGGGAGCAATAATTCTCATAATCTCCCACGGATTGACCTCCTCTATACTATTCTGCCTAGCTAACACAAATTATGAACGTACGCACAGCCGAATCCTTCTCCTAACCCGTGGATTACAACCCTTATTACCTCTCATGGCTACCTGATGATTGCTAGCAAACTTAACCAACATAGCACTACCCCCAACCACCAACCTAATAGCAGAACTAACTATCATAATCGCACTATTCAACTGATCTGCCTTTACAATCATCCTTACCGGAATCGCTACCCTCCTAACTGCCTCATACACCTTATTTATGCTGCTAATAACCCAACGGGGAGTACTACCTAGCCACATCACATCAATTCAAAACTCCAATACCCGAGAGCATCTACTAATGGCTCTCCACATTATCCCCCTACTACTCCTCATTCTAAAACCCGAGCTAATCTCAGGAATCCCCTCATGCAAGTATAGTTTAACCCAAACATTAGATTGTGATTCTAAAAATAGAAGTTAAACTCTTCTTACCTGCCGAGGGGAGGTTCAACCAGCAAGAACTGCTAACTCTTGCATCTGAGTTTAAAACCTCAGCCCCCTTACTTTTAAAGGATAACAGTAATCCACTGGTCTTAGGAACCACCCATCTTGGTGCAAATCCAAGTAAAAGTAATGGACATCACACTACTATTAAACACATCCATAGTCCTCACACTAACAATTATCCTCATACCAATCCTGCTTCCCCTCCTATCAAAAACCTTCAAAAACACCCCAGCTACCATCACCCGCACTGTCAAAACTGCTTTTCTAATTAGCCTAGTACCAATAACCCTCTTCATGTACTCCGGAATAGAAAGTATCACCTCCCACTGAGAATGAAAATTCATCATAAACTTTAAAATTCCAATCAGCCTAAAAATAGACCAATACTCCATAATATTCTTTCCCATTGCACTATTTGTAACATGATCTATTCTTCAATTCGCAACTTGATACATAGCCTCAGAACCCTACATTACAAAATTCTTTTATTACCTACTAATATTCCTAATCGCTATATTAACCCTAACCATCGCCAACAATTTATTCTTATTATTCATCGGCTGAGAAGGAGTCGGAATTATATCATTCCTCTTAATTGGCTGATGACAAGGACGAGCAGAAGCCAACACAGCTGCCCTCCAAGCCGTCCTCTATAACCGAATCGGAGATATTGGCCTTATCCTGAGCATAGCGTGATTGGCCTCTACCACAAACACATGAGAAATGCAACAAGCTTTCACCCCAACCCAAACCCCAACCCTGCCTCTACTAGGCCTCATCCTAGCGGCCACAGGAAAGTCTGCCCAATTTGGCCTTCACCCATGACTCCCAGCTGCCATAGAAGGTCCAACCCCAGTCTCTGCCCTACTACACTCAAGTACTATAGTTGTGGCCGGAATTTTCCTACTTATCCGCACCCACCCTATATTTACCAACAACAATGTCGCCCTTACATTATGCCTGTGCCTAGGAGCCCTGTCCACCCTATTTGCCGCTACATGCGCGATTACACAGAACGATATCAAAAAAATCATTGCCTTTTCCACATCTAGTCAGCTAGGGCTCATAATAGTAACTATCGGACTAAACCTTCCACAATTAGCCTTCCTTCACATTTCAACACATGCCTTTTTCAAAGCCATACTATTCCTTTGCTCCGGATCAGTCATCCACAGCCTAAACGGAGAACAGGACATTCGGAAAATAGGGGGACTACAAAAAACACTCCCCACAACCACGACCTGCTTAACCATTGGGAACTTAGCCCTAATAGGCACTCCCTTCCTAGCAGGATTCTACTCAAAAGACTTGATCATTGAAAGCATGAATACCTCATACCTAAACACCTGAGCTCTCATCCTAACCCTATTAGCCACATCATTCACCGCAACATACACCCTGCGTATAACACTACTAGTCCAAACAGGATTTCCTCGAACACCAGCGATCACCCCAATAAATGAAAACGACCCAACAATCACTAACCCAATTACCCGCCTAGCCCTGGGCAGCATTATAGCCGGCCTACTTATTACATCATTCATCACCCCCACAAAAACCCCACCAATAACAATACCCACGATCACAAAAACTGCAGCCATCATCGTTACAATCCTAGGCATTATTCTAGCCTTAGAGCTCTCAAACATAACACATACCTTGACCCAACCAAAACAAAACACCCTAGCAAACTTCTCTTTAGCCTTAGGGTACTTTAACCCCCTGTCTCACCGCTTCAGCTCTATAAACCTCCTAAACAGCGGACAAAAATTTGCCTCCCACCTAATCGACTTATCTTGGTGCAAAAAAATAGGGCCCGAAGGCCTTGCCGATCTCCAACTTATAGCAACCAAAACCTCAACCACCCTCCACACTGGACTAATCAAAACCTACCTAGGATCATTCGCCCTATCCATTCTCATCATCCTATCATCACATAGACTCCCCCACCCAATGGCCCCAAACCTCCGAAAATCTCACCCCCTGCTAAAAATGCTCAACAACTCTCTAATCGATCTCCCTACCCCCTCAAACATCTCTGCTTGATGAAACTTTGGGTCCCTCCTAGGTATCTGCCTCATAACCCAAATCCTAACTGGCCTGCTACTTGCCATACACTACACCGCAGACACAACCCTAGCCTTTTCATCCGTCGCCCACACATGCCGAAACGTACAATACGGCTGATTAATCCGCAATCTACATGCAAACGGAGCCTCGTTCTTCTTCATCTGCATTTACCTTCACATCGGACGAGGATTCTATTACGGCTCATACCTATATAAAGAAACATGAAACACAGGTGTTATCCTGCTCCTAACCCTAATAGCAACTGCTTTCGTAGGATACGTCCTACCATGGGGACAAATGTCATTCTGAGGGGCTACAGTCATCACCAACCTATTCTCAGCAATCCCCTACATCGGCCAAACCTTAGTAGAATGAGCCTGAGGTGGCTTCTCAGTAGACAACCCAACACTAACACGATTCTTCGCCCTCCACTTCCTACTCCCCTTTATAATTGCTGGCCTCACCCTAATTCATCTCACCTTCCTCCACGAAACCGGCTCAAACAACCCATTAGGCGTCGTATCAAACTGCGACAAAATCCCATTCCACCCTTACTTTTCACTAAAAGATATCCTAGGTTTCATTGCCATATTCCTACCACTATTAACTCTCGCTCTATTCTCACCCAATCTTCTAGGAGACCCAGAGAACTTCACACCAGCTAATCCCTTAGTCACACCACCTCATATCAAGCCTGAATGATATTTTCTATTTGCATATGCCATCCTCCGCTCAATCCCTAACAAACTAGGAGGAGTGCTAGCTTTAGCAGCCTCCGTATTAGTACTATTCCTAACTCCCTTCCTCCACAAATCTAAACAACGCACAATAACCTTCCGCCCTCTGTCCCAACTCCTATTCTGAACCCTAGTCGCTAACCTCTTTATCCTAACATGAGTAGGCAGCCAACCCGTAGAGCATCCATTCATCATCATTGGACAATTAGCCTCCATTACCTACTTCACCATCCTCCTAATCCTATTCCCCATCACAGGCGCCCTAGAAAACAAAATACTCAACTACTAAACACTCTAATAGTTTATAAAAAACATTGGTCTTGTAAACCAAAGACTGAAGACTATCCCTCTTCTTAGAGTTCCCGCCCGCAATCAGAAAAAGAGGGCTTAAACCTCTATCTCCAACTCCCAAAGCTGGTATTTTATACTAAACTATTCTCTGAACCCCCAACCTTAAACTGCCCGAATAGCGCCACGAGACAACCCGCGCACCAACTCCAACACCACAAACAAAGTCAACAACAACCCCCACCCAGCCACCAAAAACATTCCAACTCCACAAGAATAAAACATAGCCACCCCACTAAAGTCTAACCGTACCGAAAACATCCCCCCACTATCAACAGTAACCACCCCAAGTTTCCAACATTCAATGACTCCTCCAACAACTATACCAACGACTACCACCAAAATAAAACTCACACCGTACCCAACAACACGTCAATCCCCTCAAGCCTCAGGAAAAGGATCCGCCGCCAAAGACACAGAATAAACAAAAACCACTAACATCCCCCCCAAATAAACTATAAACAGGACTAACGACACAAAAGAAACACCCAAACTTAACAACCACCCACACCCCGCAACGGAAGCTAGCACCAAGCCAACTACCCCATAATAAGGTGAAGGGTTGGACGCAACAGCTAAACCCCCTAACACAAAACATACGCCTAACAAAAGAACAAAATAAGTCATAGCAATTCCTGCTTGGCTTTTTTCCAAGACCTACGGCCTGAAAAACCGTCGTTGTTCAATTTCAACCACAGGAACCATAAACCTACAACTTCACCATATACAAAGGACCCCCCAAATGCAAGCGGCCCCCCCCCCCCGCGCCGCATGAAATTTGGGCATTTTTATGGGCACTTCATGTGTTTTGTTGCATTCTACTATTCCCCCATACCCCATAACATCCATGTTCCAATTCCATTAACTTACAACCGGGCTATACCTCCTTCCCCCCACACCCGCTTCCAGAGGCCAACCGAAGCAGTGAACCTAGGAATATTCACACAAACCGTGCTAAACCCATACCCTCGTTAGGTTTTACATAAAATCTCCTCGAATTGTACGACAGTGCCCCAAGACACACTATGAATGGTCTAAGTGCAAAATGATCCAAAATCTCTCGAAGTGCACACAAGCGTCGGACCAGGTTATTTATTAATCGAGCTCCTCACGTGAAATCAGCAACCCGGCGTAAGTAATGTCCTGCGTTACTAGCTTCAGGCCCATTCTTCCCCCTAAACCCCTAGCCCAACTTGCTCTTTTGTGCCTCTGGTTCCTATGTAAGGGCCATAACTTGGTATATCCTCTCAACTTGTACTTCACCGATACAACTGGTTGGCTATATATCAACATTTTCGTCCGTGATCGCGACATCCCAAAATCCTTATACTTTTGGTTCCCTTTTTTTTCTGGGCGTCTTCAGGCAGCCCCTCCAGTGCAACGGGTGAATACAATCTAAGACTTGGGCATCTCATGCCTAGCGGTCTTATTGTAGCCCGCAAGCGTTACTGAATGAGACGGTTTCAAGTGTTAGGGGAATCACATCAACACTGATGCACTTTGTTTTACACCTGGTTATGGTCCCTCCGCAAGCCATTACATGCCATTATTTAATGAATGCCTACGGGACATGATTTTTCACTTTTTCACTTCCTCTGACTTTCTTAACAACACTAGTAAGTTTTACCTAAATTAAGACCGTATTTTCATCACACATTTTATTTACACATTTTTTACACCTCGCCGGCGCCGGAATTACATTAAAATAATAACCATAACGTTTCACACATCCCTTTATACGCCGAACCATAATGCTATAAAAGAAACCCTCCTACAAAAACAAACAAACAAAACAAACAAAACAAACAAAACAAACAAAACAAACAAAACAAACAAAACAAACAAAACAAACAAACAAACAAACAAACAAACAAACAAACAAACAAACAAACAAACAAACAAACAAACAAACAAACAAATAATAAACAAACAAATAATAAACAAAGAACATAAACCC